AATGTCATAATTTTTCTAGGATCAATAAATTAATAAATTCTGGTTTTACTGTTTATAGAATATAGAACATAGGAGAGTAATTAATTGGCATGAATAGAGAAAAGAATAAAGTTACGGAAGTGATGACTCCTATATAGTTTTATACAAGCCTTAATCTATTTTTTTTTATTTCCTTAATTAATTTGATTTCGTTTGATTAGAGTGAAACTCCTTAAAAACCCCCGCTTTCTTTAAAATATCCTGAACTGTTTCTGTAGGTTGAGCACCTTTCTCAAGGAAATATAGAATAGCAGGAACATTTAAATAAGTTTGATTCTTTATCGGATCATAAAAACCAACTTTCCGAAGATCTCGTCCTTCTCTTCGGGACCGAACATCAATTGCAACGATTCGATAGACGGCTCATTGGGATAGATGTAAAAAAGTAACCCCCCCCTCGAAACGTATAGGAAGTTTTCTCCTCGTACGGCTCATTCAAAATAATTTTGAGTTCTACTTAATGTATAGAATCACAAATGGGTTTATAAAAAAATGGTTGAAACCCCCTTTTTTTATTCTTACTTCCTTAAAAAAAAATCATTTGTACTCATAACTCAAGTTAGATAACTCTCCAGTGGCTTAAAGGAAAATATTTAAGCATTTCATTTATTGAGTGGTCTTGAAACCTCTCTTTTTTGTTTCTTTTATTTCAAATCTATTTGAATTTTTATTATGGTACAATTATGGAAACAATGGAAAAGATCTTTTCTTGTTTTGGGATCCTTTAATCTTTGTTTTAAATCATTGGGTTTAGACATAACTTCGGTGATTCTTAATCTTTTCAAAATGGCAGCAACATACCTTTTTTTGCGATTGATTTCTAATAAAGAATCATAGAAAGGGTTGATTCTCATATAATAAACTTTGTATGGAAAGAATTTTTTCAATTCCAACAAATTTTATTTTAGATTGAAAACGCTAAACCCTTTCAATTTCTATATCAACGATATACTTACGAAGTTCTTCCAATTTATTGATTGGCATTAACCATAGACCTTTGCCCCTGAGAAATGAATTAATAATTTCTACTCGAGCTCCATCATCCACTATTTCCATTACAACCCGATGGGTTTGTAGTGAAACAGAATAAATGATGTCGAGTCAAGAGCACCTTCATTCTTATATAAAATGGTGGATGTAAAAATCCACAATGGATCATGTCTTTCAAGTCGCACGTTGCTTTCTACCACATCGTTTCAAACGAAGTTTTACCATAACATTTCTCTAATTTGGAACCGGTATGGAATTGATTCAATTATGGAATCGTGAATAATCATTGGTTCATTCGCTACATAGTACTCTATCACTTTTCTTCTAGATAGATGGATAGAAATTTTTCTGAAGAGGTTTTAGCACGAATTCAACGTAACTCCAATTTTATTTTTTTATTGTATAGTATAAATACAAGATTTATTTTTTAATTATCAAAATTATTATATTCTAAAAATATAAATAAAAAAGGAATAATTTAAATTTTTTGTCGTTTCTTTTTATGAAATGAATAAAAAAGACTGATGGGAGGGAAGACTTGAGTCCTTATTGTTTCTATTCTTATTTTCTCAAATCGCTATTAAAGAATAGTTCCTATCTTATAGATATTCTGTGTTAAATATGGTTTAGATATTGAAATTTGACTTTTTCAATTTAAGAAATCCTAAAATTTTTGTTTCACAACGAAAAACGACTCTCACTGAAATAGAACATAGAGCAATAATAATATATACATATAGACTATGCATTTCCTAGTTTTATATACGTATTTTCATATTTTGTTTAACTTAATATTTCAGTAATATTTCGATAAATTCTATGGGAATCAAAAAAAAAATAAGAATTGTATTCTATTCAATATTAGACCTTTTTAGATGATTTAGAATGGAATATGGTCTGGGACGGAAGGATTCGAACCTCCGAATACCGGGATCAAAACCCGTTGCCTTACCACTTGGCCACGCCCCATTAAAATTTCTATTCGACACTAATAAAGAATAATACTGGTATTAGTTGATAGTCAATTCTAATACAAATAAATATCGAATACAAATAAATATCGAATTTTAAAAATATATTCTTACTAAGATTTTTATATGTGTATATTATAGAATAAAATTAAATTTATTGATCATTACATATAATTCAATTAAGATATTGTATGAAAGTCGAATTTCTTCTATTCCATTTGAGAATGGGAGGGTTTTTGGTTGGGTGAATTCAAAGACAAAGAAGAATTTTTTCTACCTTACTTTCTTCTTTTTGACTTCATATCAATAACTCAATCAAAATTCAATTATCTCCAAGAACAAAATGTCTGTTATGCTTAATATCTTTAGTTTGATCTGTATTAATTCGGCTCTTTATTCGAGTCATTTTGTCTTCGCCAAATTGCCGGAGGCCTATGCTTTTTTGAATCCGATTGTAGATGTTATGCCAGTCATACCTCTGTTTTTTTTTCTCTTAGCCT